GATCATTCGGACCTTTCAATTCATAGATGTAGATCTCGGACCTATGAATGGGGGTATTCCTGAAACTCACAAAGAAAAAGGGAAGTGACTTGAACAAAAAGGGAAGTGACTTGAACAAAAAGGGAAGTGGCTTGGACAAAAAGAAAGGAAGTGACTTGAACAAAAAGAAATAAAGTGACTTGTAAAAAAACAAACGGAAACGAAATGACTTAGGCAAATCTTGTTTGCCAAAAGCCTCGGACCAATAAATCGAATATTGATTAATATGAATACGTAATTGATCGAACACTACTTGAAATTGAAATTGAAAACGGTTCTTCTGTTCAGAAATCTGTTCAGAAAGGAAATTCTTCTGTTCAGAAAGGAAATTCTTCTGTTCAGAAAGGAAATTCTTCTGTTCAGAAAGGAAATTCTTCTGTTCAGAAAGGAAATTCTTCTGTTCAGAAAGGAAATGTTCCAAATGTTCCTGGAAATTATGGCTCCCATTGGACCATTTGTATCTATATGCATCGGGATCCCGATTCATGGATCTCTCGATTCGAGAAATAAGAGGATCAAACCATTTCTTCTGACTCTTTTTCAAATTCGATAAATGTTGGTCGATCATATATTTCATTATAGTTATATGATTCAGAGTATCATTTCCTATTTGATCCCTTTGAATTCCATATTCGAAGTTGCGATCGGATCTATTCATTAAAAGGAATCGATTCAATACATTTCTTATGTACCCATAGGTGCTATATTGGATTTGAATCAGATTTCGGATCAATATCAATCTATATTGATTGACTGCCTCCATTATGTTGTTGCTAGCAAATACCGCCGTTTTTCGTTTTGGATCTTCCAAATCATTCCCGCAGTAGGTCCGGACCGATTTTTTTCTGATCCTTCGATAAAAAGATTCATTCTCTTCATAAAAAATAGGAAGTAGAATCAATAAAGATTTCTTTTTCGATTCATCTCTGGAGTTGAATACCTTATTCAAGAATTTTTTTGGATCTAACCCGTAGGAATCGATAGAAAAGGCAAATCCCCTCTGATACACCAGATCCGGCCCGGTTATTGATAGAGTGAATAGATCTGCCATTTCTTGAAATCTCTCTTCAAAATCGTGGTGTAACGTGTATCCCCCCTTGTTCCGGTCATGGAATAGACGAAATAAATCAAAAAATGGATTTTTGTTCCAGAATGAAATCTTATTGGAACTGTCCATATCCGGTTCATCCTTCGGAACCATATCAGATCCCGGATCTGATGAAATAGGATGAATTGAGACGGTATTTTGTAAATACGTAATTATCTTGAATATATCAACCATTTCTTTATTTTCCGATCGCCTGGAAGGAACAAAAGAAACATCTTGTTTTTTCTTAAAAAATTTCTGATCTCTAGTGGGCCTCTCAGTAGGATTCGAACCCAGATGAAGTTCTGACCATCTGTCAGAGAAAAAAGAACGAATTGATCTTGTAGGATTCACAAGAAATTCTTCGCTTTCTTCCGGAAGCAGATGATATTCGGAATCCTCATTTCTAATGGAATCAAAATGATCTCTGGATTGATCAGAAGATCCTTTCAATTGGCTAGAATCCGTTACTTGAGCGAAAATGGATCTTGATCTTGTGGAATCATATTGAATATTTGACAATACATTCCGTACCTTGCTAAAAAACCGATCCTTGTTTACCAACCGCACATTGTCTAACCAAATCAAACTCGATACGTTCCTCAAAAAATCCGATTCGTGCTGATTCTTCCCCCAACTAACGAAGAGATCTTGGTGGAATTGCCACATATGAAATTGAGCATAATTTTGCATACTCCACTTGCACTTGTTTCTCGAGAAGAGATGGGAAACATGCTCAATATCATTTGATTGAATAGTTGCCTCAGCTCCTTGTTGTTTGAAGAAACCCCCCCCTTCAATTGGTCTTTTTTCACGAAAAGCAGACATGAGATAACAAATAAAGTCTTTCCCTAAGACTTCAAATAGCTGTCCCAAATTCAAGTTGATTATGTTTCGCTTCTTCCTCGGAGAAAGACGATCAAATAATTCCCAATCATGGTCCTTGCGGATCGGATCATCCGTATAGGATAAAAAAAGAAACTCCAGATATTTGCTATCTTTCTCTTTGAATGAGATCTCAATTCCAGCTACGGTTTCATTAGATACCTTACAACTAGAATCCCTCTTTTTTCCGATCCGGTTCCTCCACCACCGCGAACCCCGGTTAGATTCAGGCATGATACACTTTTTCTTTATTGGGAGAACCCAAGTACTCTCTTGCGGATCCATGAAACAACTCTCAGAAAGATTTTTCTTCCCTTTTGGAAGATACAGGAGCGAAACAATCAACCTATTGATATTGGAAGACCAAAAAGATTCTTCTAATGTCTCATTTCTGGGTCCAATGGAATTCATAGGTATAGGAAGAAGCCCCATCAAATAGATATTTTTTCTTTCGACCATCTTTCGATTGTTAATACGAGATATAAGGAC